AACGAAAAAAGTCACAATTTGTATCTCCCGCCGGGCGTGTGTGCCTACCAACTCAACAAGTTGTTTTAGTTGTTGAAAGGATTCCGGTGAAAAATGAAGAAGGACAAACAAGCAAGAAAAAATTCGAGACAAAACTGCTGGTGGGTAATCTAAACAAATGATGAGGGATTCCTCGAGAAGTTAACAATTAGTCCTCATATTGAATGATTATGAATTATTCAAGCAATAATGGGTTTGAAACATACACGAGGAAGGTTCTGGGAGCAATATCAGGCGTGAATCTCCTATGAACCAAGAGCCGTGTGAAGTAAGAATTTCATGCACGGTTCTGAATGAGCGGAAAGATCGAAAATCTTCTTTTCGACTCTGACTCTCCTACACCAGTCGTTGCTTTTTTCTCTGTTACCTCTAAAGTAGCAGCTCCAGCTTTATTTACGCGACTCTTCGGTCTAATTTTTCCATATTTATCTAATGAGTGGCATGTCGTGGTAGGATTATTGGCTACTTCTAGCATGATATTAGGAAATCTAATTGCCGTTACTCAAATAAGCATGAAACGTATGCTAGCTTATCCCTCTATAAGTCAAATTGGATATATTATGATTGGAGTACTTGCTGCAGACCCGGAGAACGGTTACGCAAGTATGATAACTTATACGTTTATTTATATCCTCATGAATCTGGGAACTTTTGCTCGTATCACCTCATTTGGTTTACGAACCGGAACTGATAATATTAGGGATTACGCGGGATTATATATGAAGGATCCTGTTCTAACATTCTCTCCGGTTTTACGTTCACCATCCCTAGGGGGTATCCCTCCACCATCCGGTTTTTTCGGTAAACTCTATCTCTTTTGGCATGGATGGAAAGCTGGTTCGTACCCATCAGTTCTGGTAGCGCTCGTCACAAGTGTCATCTCTATCTACTATTATCTCAAAATAATTAAATTAATGTTCACTGGGAAGAATGGGAGGAGCGATGCATCCACAACTTATATACAAAATTCATTAGTTTCTCCATCAATTTCAATTTCAAAAAGTTCTATTGAAATAGCTATGATCATTCGTGCACTAGCATCAATCCTATCGGGTATATTAATAGATCCCATTATCGGGATCACACGGAATACTTTATTCTAGACTCACTTCAAATTGTGACGCGAACTTTTTTTTTTCGAACGATTTTTATTAAAAGCCGGTTCCGCTTCTGCTACCCCAACTAGTCTGTCTCTACAACTTACGAAATAGTTATATCTCCTTCGGTAATTGATCCTGACATTCTCCTATCTAGCTTGTATTTGTCTTTTCGCACCCGGAATCACTTGCTAGGGAAATGATCACTTGTCTATTCCGAAGGAGATATAAGTATTTCCACGCGATGCACAGCTGGGGTTGGACAGTGACAACCCATGCTGCTACATCCAAGTATTTAGGCAGAAGGAAAATGCCTCTCTTTCTTGTATCTTCATATGGTATTATTTGATTGATACCAAAAAAAATATTGGCTTACGAGACTTGTCGGGTCGCGAAAAAATTATTCGTAGGAAGAGGGAATCAACCATCCCTTTAGGGATGATTGATTGCGGGCGAGAATAGACTCGAACCCTCGGCCATCGTCAGTATGAAGTGGAATCCTACCACTCCGTGAAGAGGCAATGAGTAATGAAAAAGGTCCAGGGACCTCGCCTAAACCTGACCTGAGTGGAGTCTCCCAGTTAGTAAATTTGGTAAAAAAAAGATGAAAATTCGGTTCAGCAGTTGACAGGCATATAGATATACCCGTATAATTGGATTGGTGAACGTAGCTCCACCGCGTTTCCCTCCTTCGAAAGAAGGGGAGGCATACTAGACTCAAAATGTAGTACCGCGTAGTACGGAGGTTCGAATCCTACGCGAGGCGTCCAGAGGTCTCGCATTTCTAAAAGAAGTATCTCGATTTCTCCATTCTCACCAATGGAACTCAAAATTTTCACTTGGTCAATTTCCA